GATTTTTATTCACACCGTGTGTAATCTTTAAATTGAAACAAATTAGAATTCTCAATTCTCTACGATGTCTAGACAATAAAATATTTTCAGGAACAAGCAAATCATAATGATTTTTGTCTCTATTTCCAGTTACCCTTAGATGATGTCTTGAAATGGATTCATCAAAATCCTTCTTATCAACATATCTTTGTTCTCGGTATCTTTGATTAGTTTGATGCCTACTCTTATGAATTAATGAAATACCTATGGTTTGATACATAATAAACTGTCCATCATTTTTTACAGACAGACGAAGGGGTTCAATAATCAATATACCCCTTTTCATTAATCTTGTAAGAGTTAAATTCTTCTGAATCAGCATTATATTCAGATTCATTTCTCTCCTTTGAATAGAGGATATAGTAATTTTTCTTGGATTTCTCAGTCTAAGCAGGAGACAATATACTTTGATATTGTTGATCATTCTTTGATTCAAAGTATCATCCCATCTTAATTGAAAAAGTAAATACCTTTTCAAAAAGAAATCTAGTTCTGCTTCCGTATTACTTTTGTATTGTTTTTTTTTTTTAGGTTTTTTTATGTCTGATTCCGAATAATCTTCTTCAATATCTTTTTGTTGGTTTGAGAGAACAGATACAAGATTTCCTTGGTTTTGTGCAATTGATCTAAGATCTCTTTGGCCGGTGGATTCTTTTTCTTTTTGATTCTTTAATTCCAATTTTTTTTTTTCATTCGGTGGTATAACCCCTTTTTGCTTTCTATTGGTGTTTTTATTTTCACTAACATTTTCATTTATATTAAAATTTAAAAAAAGTAATTTGCTCGGTATAAACCACGGTTTAATTTTATATGCATTATAAAGTAGTACAAATTCTGGGAAGAACCAAAGTTCCAGATTCGATATAGGACAATTTAGTATTTCTTCATTCATTCCTATCCAATCAAAAAATCTTTTTTTTTTATTAGGTGAATTGATTTCTTGATCTTGATAAATTGTAAAATAAAAAAGATTTTTTTTATCAATTTTATCAATTATTTCATAATTATTAGTCCCGGTCTTAGTATTTTTATTATTGTTGGTATCGATCTTGATCCAGGCCTCAATCTTTTTTTTCTTTCTAAGACAAAAATGGATGATTTTCCAATCAAAACATTTTCTATCCGGATTTTTTTCCATATAAATAAGATTACTTTTTCCTAGATAATTTTTGATAGGGATATCTCCTAATACATCAAAAAATTTGCTTTTATATGTGTTGTAATTATAAAAATTTTCTTGATTCTTAGTTAGTTGGAATGGTGATCCGTAAATATATGGATCCCTCTTAGTTTGATAATTAATAGATCTATAAGATAAAAGATTATATCTATAGTATTTTTTAAAATTATCTTTTTGATTTGATAATGAAAATACTTTGTAATCATTGTAATCATTTTGTTTTTTGTAATGAATTAATTGGTCTTTTTCATATGAATTTTTTTTGTTTAAATCTTGATTTTGAATTGTACGACATTGATTGATTCTAGTTCGCCATTTTTGTGCTATTAATCTAGACCATCTAATCTGAGAGAAATCGTATTGATATTGATAATGACCTCTTAACCAGGTTTTCCATTGATTTATTCCAGAATTCCGAAATTTCTTATGTCTTAATTCAGAATGAATTATTCCTTGTGTTCCAAAATAATCTTTTATTGAAGTCTTAAGAAAAAAAAATGTTCGGTGATATTTAAGAATAGATTTTAATTTATACAAGTTAAGAACTTGGGTTTGTGATAATTTGTAAAATACATATGCTTGTGACAAGATGGATAAGTCACAAAAATTCTGTGAATTTTTATTACTAATATTATAAAGTGACTTGTTTATAGTCGAAATAAAGTGAATTGTATTTTGATTTGTTTTATTAATTCTTTTTTGATTTATTTTATTATTATAAATAGATTTATCAATAATTTTTTTTGTTGATTCAAAAAAAAATTGTATATTAATTCTGAGAATATTAATGATAGATAGAAGGATCTCTACGTATACCCCATTAGTCAAAAAAGTAAAAAATTTTAGAAAATAATGTAATTTTCGGATTAATCGAGCGTTTCGTCTTTTTAATATTTGCCAAATATTCTTTGGTGATTCGAATCTTTTAGCATTATAATTTTTTTTATTAGGAATAACATTTATTCCCGGAGTCACTTTTTTTTTTTCTTTTGTAATTCTTTCTATTTGATTTCGGATTGTGCTTGTTCTATCAGTCAGATCCTTCATTTTTTTTTCTGTCAATAAATCATTTGTCCAATCTGTAGATTGAGTTCGACTAAAAGATTCATGAATTATCTGATTACGAGTTATAAAATCTTTTTCTTTTTGAGTTTCGCTTGATTTATATACGTCTCTCAATCTAAATAATAGAATTGGATTTACTTTTGAGAGTTCTTTTATTATTTTTTTTAAAAATAGAATGACTTTGATAATCCATTTTTTTGTTTTTTTTGAGATATT